TTTAATTTAGGAGTATATTATTAAATTATTTTTTTATGATGAGTGTTAAGAATTTACTAATATTTCTGCCAAGATATTTTTTTACAAAATTTTATCTTTTGTTAAAAAAAATTAAACTTTTATAATTATTTATTACAATTTTATATTAATTTTTTTTTTGTTTTTTTGACAAAATGTTGAATTTTTGACAAAATGTTGTAATTTTTGTACTATACATTAAATTAATTAATATATATACATTTATTTTAATTTTTAATTCTTCATTGATAATTATATAATTTATATTAAAATAAATATTTTAATTTTATCATCTAACTAATAACAAAAAATTTCCATTTAATGACCATTATTAAAATTTTTATAGAGTCCATCTATAAGATGGATCAATGCTTATAGAAGAAATTAAAGAAAAGATATCTAAAATCTTATATAAATAGAGTTTTAAAATTTATTTGTATTATTATAATTCAATAGATAAATATATACAAATTAAATATTTATTATGTTAGAAATAAATTTAAATTATTATTGTTAATATTATTAATTAAATATTTTGACTAAAAAGGTTAATTAAGATTAGTATAAGTTATAAAAACATAAAATTTTTTCATTTTTGTTAAAAGTTTGATTTTAGCTTAAATATTTATATTATAATTATTTTGCATGTAAATTATTGTGGGTAATTTATTTATTTTAAATAAGTATTTAAATATATTTTTATTATTTGCAGCATTTGATTTTAATAATTTAAGAAATTTAGAATTATTAATTATTATATACATAGGCTTAAATTGTGCCAGCAGCTGCGGTTAAACAATTTATGTAATTAAATATTATTAATTTATAATTTTATTTTATTAATAAAATATAATTGATTTTTAATTAGGTGAAATTTTTAATTATTTTATTATTTTTAAATTTTATTTAAATTATGAAATCTAAAATTTAAACTAGGATTAGATACCCTATTATTTTAGAGTTAAAATTTTATTTTAAGGATTAATAGTTATGGTCTTTAAACTTAAAAAAATTGACGGTATTTAAATCTAATTAGGGGAATTTGTTTTTTGAATGATAATCCGCAAGATACCTTACTTTATTTTTTAATTTGTTTATTGTCGTTATAAAAATATTTTATTAGAAAATAAATTTTTAAAAATTAATATAATAATTTATTTCAGATCATAGTGCAGTAATAATAAAGTTAAAATGAATTACAATAAAATTTATTTAAATGGATATGAAATTGAAATATTTTATTAAAGGTGGACTTAATAGTAAAATTTAAAATTTTATAAATTTGAATTTAGAATTAAATATGTACATATTGCCCGTCACTCTCATTTTTAAAATGAGATAAGTCGTAACAAAGTAAGTGTATTGGAAAATGTACTTAGAATGTCAGATTAAATCTTAAATAAAGTATTTTATTTACAATAAAAAGATTATTGTGTAATTCAATATAATTTGATAAATTTAAAAATTATTATTATTATTATTTTGTTATAAATTAAATTTATTATTTTGTTTAAATAAAGTTAAATTTTTAAGTTTTAGTATATTTTATAGAAAAAATTTATTATATTATAGTTTATTAAGTATTGTGAAAGAATTTTTAAATATTTTGAAATATTTAATTTTTAATAAGTAAAATTTAATTTTTGTACCTTGTGTATCAGGGTTTATTTAAATAATAATATTTATTATATTTTTTTCGAATTTAAAAGATCTAAATAAATATTATTTTTAATATTAAAATATTATTTTAAATTTTTATTTAGTAATGAAATGTTATTCGTTTTTAAAGTTATCTAATTTTTTAATAAATAAATTTAATTTAGATATAAATTTAAAAATAATAAATTTATTTTATTATTTATTATTTATATTAATATTTTAAGGGATAAGCTTTAAAATAAATTTTTATAATTTTATTAATATATTTTAAATAAAATAATATAATTTAGATTTAAAAATAGTTTAAATTTTAGAAAAGTGTTATAATTTATTATTAATATAATAAAATTTTTTATTTATTTAATTTTTTATTAAAATTTTTTATTAAATTAAATAATTTAATAAAATATGATAAAATTAGTAAAATTAATTAATTTATTTAATTTAATAATTTAATTGTTAGGTTAATTAAAGGAATTCGGCAAAAATTTTTATTTGCTTGTTTAACAAAAACATCGTTTTTTGAATATAATATAAAATATGATCTGCTCAATGAAGTATTTTAAATAGCCGCAGTATTTTGACTGTGCAAAGGTAGCATAATAATTAGTTTTTTAATTAAAGGCTGGTATGAAGGATTAGACAAAATAAAAACTGTCTTTAATTAATTTTTTTTTGAAATTAATTTTTAAGTTAAAAAGCTTAAATTTTATTAAAGGACGAGAAGACCCTATAGAGTTTTATATTTATTATTATTTAAATTTTTAATTTATTTTTAAATTATTATAATTATTTTATTGGGGTGATAGATAAATTTAATTAACTTTTTTATTTAATATATTTACATAAATTAATGAATTTTTGATCCTAATTTTTAGATTATTAGATTAAATTACCTTAGGGATAACAGCATAATTTTTTTAAAAGTTCTTATTGATTAAAAAGATTGTGACCTCGATGTTGGATTAAAATTTATTTTAGGTGTAGAAGCTTAATAATTAGATCTGTTCGATCTTTGAAATTTTACATGATCTGAGTTCAAACCGGTGTGAGCCAGGTTGGATTCTATCCTTAATATTTTAAGAATTTTTAGTACGAAAGGAATAAAATTTTGATTTAAAATTAATTATATTGAATTATATTAAAATTTAATTTAAACTATTTTGGCAGATTAGTGTAATAAATTTAGAATTTATTTAAGTATAATAAAGTTTATACATATAGTAATTAATTTAATAGATTTAATTTTAAGAATTTTAGGTTCATTTATTTTAATTATTATAGTTTTAATTGGAGTAGCTTTTTTAACTTTATTTGAGCGTAAAATTTTAGGGTATGTACAATTTCGAAAAGGTCCTAATAAAATAGGTTTAATAGGAATTTTACAACCTTTTTGTGATGCAATTAAATTATTTTCTAAAGAACAAGTAGTTCCTTTATTATCAAATTATTATCCATATTATTTTAGTCCTATTTTTAGTTTATTTTTGTCATTAATTTTATGATTAATTTTGCCTTATTTTACTAATATATATTCATTTAATTTAGGTATTTTATTTTTTTTAAGTTGTACGAGAATTAGAGTTTATTCAATCATAATTTCAGGATGGTCATCAAATTCTAAGTATTCAATATTAGGGGGTTTACGGTCAGTAGCTCAAACTATTTCTTATGAAGTAAGTATAGTTATTATTTTATTATTTTTTTTATTTTTAATTGAAAATTTTAGTTTTATTGAATTTTATAAGTTTCAATTTAATTATTGGTTTATTTTTATTATATTTCCTTTAGGTATTATTTGATTTATTATTAGATTGGCTGAAACAAATCGGACACCTTTTGATTTTTCTGAGGGTGAATCTGAATTAGTTTCAGGTTTTAATGTTGAATATAGAAGAGGGGGTTTTGCTTTAATTTTTATAGCAGAATATTCTAGAATTTTATTTATGAGACTATTATTTGCTTTAATTTTTTTGGGGGGAAATTTATATAATTTATTTTTTTTTATAAGAGTTACTTTTATTTCTTATTTAATTATTTTGGTGCGTGGTACATTACCCCGTTTACGATATGATAAGTTAATAATAATAGCTTGAAAAAGATTTTTACCTGTTTCATTAAATTATTTAATATTTATTATTATAATTAAATTTTTTTTTTATATTTTATTGTTATAATAATTAATAAGTATTATTAAGATTAATTATTATTATGTTTTAATAATTTAAATCAATAAAAGATTAGACTTTTTTAATATGTTTTCAAAACATATACTTATTTCAAGTTCATTGATTTAATAAATTAATTTAATAAATTATCTCATGATTTAGTAATTAAAGGATTAATTATGAAATATGAAAAATAACAAATAGTAATAATTTGTCCAATAATAATAAATGGGTCTTCTACTGCATTTGCTCCAATTCATGTTAATAATATTACAATTGAGATAAATGTTCAGAATAATAATTGATTAATAGGATAAAATCTAATTCTTTTGAAATTTTTATTATGATAGAATGGTAAAATTATTAATATTAAAATTGATATTAATAAAGCAATTACACCCCCTAATTTATTAGGGATTGATCGTAAAATAGCATATGCAAATAAGAAATATCATTCTGGTTTAATATGTATAGGGGTTAATATTGAATTTGCTTCAATAAAATTATCTGGATCTCCTAAATAATTAGGAGAAATTAATACTAAACTAATTAAAATAAAAAGTATAATTATAAACCCAATAATATCTTTAAAAGTAAAATAAGGATGGAATGGAATTTTATCTAAATTTCTATTAACTCCTAATGGATTTCTTGATCCTGTAGTATGTAGAAATAGTAAATGTAATATTGTTATTGCTGCAATAATAAATGGTAGAACAAAATGAAAAGAGAAAAATCGAGTAAGGGTTGGGTTATCAACTGAAAATCCACCTCAGAGTCATTGTACTAATATTGTTCCAATATAAGGGATTGCAGATAATAAATTTGTAATAACTGTAGCTCCTCAAAAAGATATTTGTCCTCAAGGTAATACATACCCTATAAAAGCAGCTCCTATTGTTAAAAATAAAATTAATGTTCCAACTATTCATGTATTTAATAAATGATATGATCCAAAATAAATTCCTCGTCCAATATGTAAATAAATACAAATGAAAAATATTGATGCTCCATTTGCATGTAATCTTCGTAAAAATCAACCATTATTAACATCTCGACAAATATGAATTACTGTTGAAAAAGATAATTCTACATTTGCTGTATAATGTATTGATAAAAAAATTCCTGTAATAAGTTGAATTATTAAACATAACCCTAATAATGATCCGAAATTTCATATTGTTGTGATATTAGAAGGGGTTGGTAAATTAAATAATGAATTATTTAGAATTTTTATAATGGGGGAGGAGTTATTTTTGTTCATATATTAATTAAATTAAATTTTTCGTAAAGGTCCTTTATTAATATTAATAATTTTTACTACAATAAATAATGTAATTAATAAGTAATTAATTATTAATAATATAATTAAATTATTTGGATAATTAAATATTTTTTTTAATGATAATTTTAATAAATAATTTTGTTCTATTATTAAATTATAATTCATTATATTAAAATTTAAATTAATGTTGAAGTAAAATATTATTAAAATTATTATAATTAATATTATAAATATAAAAATAAAAATTTTTTTATTAAATTTAAATTTTATATTTGGTGTTAATCTTGAAATATAAATAAATAAAACTAATATACCTCCTAATAAAATTATAAATAAAATATATGAGAAAAAAAAAGTAAATCTTGAAATTCCTGAATTTAATGAAATTAAGGTAGTTTGTAAAAGTAAAATTAATCCTATAGGTAAAGGAGTTTTACAGAATATTAATATTATTGAATTTATTATTATTAAGATTAAAATAATTTTTGTTATACAGAAAATAGTTTATAAAAATATTAATTTTGGAGATTAATGAAAAGTAGTAATACTTTTTTCTGAAGTTTTAAAAGATTTTTCTTATTTTTGATTTACAAAATCAATATTTTTATATAAATTATTAAAACTAATTAATTTAATAAATTTGTTAAGTTTAATTTATTTAATTTTTTTTATTGGTATATTTAGATTAGCTATAAATCGATTTCATTTATTAATAATTTTATTAAGATTAGAATTTATTGTTACAAGGTTATATTTTTTATTAATTATTTATTTAAATTTATTTAATATGGAATTATATTTTAGAATATTTTTTTTAGTATTTAGAGTGTGTGAAGGAGTATTAGGGTTATCTATTTTAGTTTTAATAATTCGTTTTAATGGAAATGATTATTTTCAAGTTTTAAGAATATTATAAAATATGATAAAATTTTTATTTTTTTTAATTTTTATATTTCCTTTAATTTTTGTTCTTAATTTTTGAATATTTCAAAATTTATTATTTATTTTAAGGTTTTTATTTTTATTTTTAAGTTTAAATAGATTTCAATTATTTCATTTAAGTTCTTTTTTAGGGTGTGATATTTTATCTTTTGGTTTGATTTTATTAACTTTTTGAATTGGGGGTTTAATAATTATGTCTAGTTATATAATTTATGAATTAAATTTATTTAAATCATATTTTATTTTTATTATTTTATTAATATTAATATTTTTGTATTTATCTTTTTCAGTAACTGATTTATTAAAATTTTATTTATTTTTTGAAAGAAGGATAATTCCAGTATTATTTTTGATTTTTGGTTGAGGATTTCAGTTAGATCGTATTCAAGCAAGATTTTATTTATTATTTTATACTTTATTTGCTTCTTTACCTTTATTATTATCAATTATTTATTTATATTATTATATTAATACTTTATGTATATATTTATATTTTGAAGGAATTTTTTTTTTATCTTATAATTATTTATATTTATTTATAATTTTATCTTTTTTAGTAAAAATACCTATATTTTTAGTTCATTTATGATTACCAAAAGCTCATGTAGAAGCTCCAATTTCAGGGTCAATAATTTTAGCAGCTATTATATTAAAATTAGGTGGATATGGATTATTACGAGTTTTTAATATTTTAATTAATTTATGTAATAAATTTAATTTTATTTGAATTAGAATTAGAATAATTGGAGGTATTATTCTTAGTTTACTTTGTTTATATCAAATTGATTTAAAATCTTTAATTGCTTATTCTTCTGTAGTTCATATAAGTATATTATTAGGAGGTTTAATGACTTTAATATCTTGGGGTTTAAGAGGGTCTTATTTATTAATAATTTCTCATGGATTATGTTCTTCAGGGTTATTTTGTTTAGTAAATATTATTTATGAACGTTTAGGTAGACGTAGTTTATTAATTAATAAAGGATTAATTAATTTTATACCTAGAATATCTTTATGATGATTTATATTATGCTCATCAAATATATCAGCTCCTCCTTCATTAAATTTATTAGGTGAAATTATGTTAATTAATAGTTTAATTAGTTGAGATAATTTATTATTAATTTTAATTGTATTTTTAACATTTTTTAGATCTTTATATACTTTATATTTATATTCATTTACTCAACATGGAAATTTTAATTTCTCTATTTATTCTTTTTCTCAAGGATATATTCGTGAATATATTTTATTAATATTACATTGAATCCCTTTAAATTTTATTATTTTAAATAGTGAAATATTTATTTTATGAATTTATTTAAATAGTTTAAATTAAAACATTGATTTGTGGTGTCAAAAATATATTTTTATAATATTTTAAATTATTAATAATTTAGGTTTAATTATATTTATTTTTTTATTTATTTTTAGATTAATTATATTTTTATTAGGTATAAATTTTATTTTATATGATATAATTTATTTTATTGAATATAATATTTTAAGTATCAATTCATGTTCTGTAGTAATAACAATTTTATTAGATTGAAAATCTTTATTTTTTATAAGTACCGTATTTTTTATTTCTTCTTTTATTATATTTTATAGAAAAAGTTATATATTAGGAGATTTAAATTTTAATCGTTTTATAATATTAATAATTTTATTTGTTTTATCAATAGTTTTATTAATTATTAGACCTAATTTAATTAGAATTTTACTTGGGTGAGATGGTTTAGGATTAATTTCTTATTGTTTGGTAATTTATTATCAAAATTTAAAATCTTTTAATGCAGGTATAATTACTGTTATTTCTAATCGTTTAGGTGATGTTGCTTTATTAATATCTATTGCTTGAATATTAAATTTTGGATCTTGAAATTTTTTTTTTTATATTGATTTTATAAGTAATAATATAAATATAATCTATATTACTTTATTTATTTTATTTGCTTCTTTTACAAAAAGAGCTCAAATTCCTTTTTCTTCTTGATTACCAGCTGCAATAGCTGCTCCAACTCCAGTATCTTCTTTAGTTCATTCTTCTACATTGGTTACTGCGGGAGTTTATTTATTAATTCGATTTGAAAATTTATTTCATAATAGAAGATATAAGTTTTGATTTTTATTAATTTCTAGGTTAACAATATTTATATCAGGATTAGCTGCAAATTTTGAATTTGATTTAAAAAAAGTTATTGCTTTATCAACTTTAAGTCAATTAGGAATAATAATAAGAATTTTATTTTTAGGATTTAAAGAATTAGCTTTTTTTCATTTATTAATGCATGCATTTTTTAAAGCATTATTATTTATATGTGCAGGTATTTTAATTCATAATATATTTGATTTGCAAGATATTCGTATAATAGGTTCTATTTGTTTACAAATACCTTTAGTTTCTATTTGTTTTAATTTTTCTAATTTATCTTTATGTGGTTTTCCTTTTTTATCAGGATTTTATTCAAAGGATTTAATTTTAGAAATAATATTTTTATTAAATTTTAATTTATTTATTGTATTTATATTAATTTTTTCTACTTTGTTAACAGTTAGTTATACTTTTCGATTAATTTATTTTTCTATAATTAGAAGATTTAAAATATTTTCATTAAATTTATTAAATGATTTATTAACAGAAATAAATAAAAGTCTTTTAGGATTAATTATTATAGTAATTTTTAGTGGAAGATTTATAAGATGAATTTTATTTCCTTTACCTTTAATAATTTGTTTACCTTTTTATTTAAAATTTATACCTGTTTATTTAATTTTTTTTGGTATTATTTTAGGATATTTTTTTTATTTTTTAAGATTAAAGTTAATTAAAATTAAATATTATAATTTAATTATATTTTTTAGAAGTATATGATTTATACCTATTATTTCTACTTATGGGTTAATTAGTAAATTTTTAATTTTAGGTAAATATATTATATTGTATATTGATCAAGGGTGGTCTGAATATTATTTAGGGCAAGGTTTAATATTAATTATAACTAATTTTTCTTCTTTATTTGATTTATTATATTTTTATTTTTATAATATTATTAATTTAGGGTTGATTTTTTTAGTATTTTTATTTATATTTATTATTTTTAATTAATTGTTTAAATAGCTTAAATTTTAAAGCATATCATTGAAGATGATATTATGATTATTATAATCTTTAAACATGTTTAATTTATAAAGAAAATTATCTTTTTTTTACAATGAAAATGTAAGGTTTTATTTATTAAACTATATAAATTATAGAAATATAAACGAAATTAAATCGTTAAAATTAAAAGTTAGAAGCTTTTATTTGAATCTACATATTTCTTTAATTGGAAAATTTAATTCAATAATATTATTAACAATAATATGCCTCTATTTGGCTTCAATTAAATTTAAGTTAGAGTTATTTAAAAATAACTAAAATTTCAGGTCGAAACTGAATATAAAGATTTATTTCTAACTTTAAGATAAATTAATTATAATATTAATAATTTTTGAATGCAAATCAAATGTTATTTTAACTATTATCCTTTAATTATTTATAATCAATTTAATGCCCCAAATTTTCATTCGTAGTATGTTCCAATAATTARAATTAATATAAAATAAATTGATAATAATATTCATGATTTTAAGTTTGAAATTGAAAATGTTAAAATTATTGGTAATATTAAAGCAATTTCTACATCAAAAATTAGRAAAATTACTGCAATTAAAAAAAATCGAATTGAAAATGTTATTCGAGTTATACTTTTAGGATCAAAACCACATTCAAAAGGTGAATTTTTTTCACGATCATTAATTATTTTTTTTGAAATAATAGATGCAAATATTATAATAATAATTGTTAATATTAATGTAATTAAAATTATTAAATAAATTAATTTAATTATTTATACTAAATTTTAGACTTTTTGATTGGAAATCAAATATACTTTATTTATATTATATAAATAATGATTAATATAAATAAGAAAATATTTTATTTTCCTCATCAATAAATGGAAATATATAAAAATAATCATACTACATCAACAAAATGTCAATATCATGCTGCTGCTTCAAAACCAAAATGATGAAATACTGAAAAATGATTATTTTTTATTCGAATTAAATTAGTTAATAAAAATGTTGAACCAATTAAAACATGAATTCCATGGAATCCAGTAGCTATAAAAAAGGTTGAACCATAAATTGAATCAGCAATAGTAAATGGTGCTTCTAAATATTCATATCCTTGTAAAACAGAAAATAAAATACCTAAAATTACTGTGATAAAAAGTCCTTTTAATGCTTCATTTTTATTATTATTTATAATTCTATGATGGGATCAGGTTAATGTAAATCCTGATCTTACTAAAATTATTGTATTTAATAAAGGAATATGTATAGGATTAAAAGGTTCAATTCCTATAGGGGGTCATACTCCCCCAATTTCTATAGTTGGTCCTAAACATCTATGAAAAAAAGATCAAAAAAATGAAGCAAAAAATAAAATTTCAGAAACAATAAATAAAATTATACCTAAACGTATTCCATTTATTACAGAAGTAGTATGTAATCCTTGGAAAGTTCTTTCTCGGACAACATCTCGTCATCATTGAAATATAATTATTAAGGTTAAAATTGTTCCTAATAATATTAAATTATTATTATAAAAATGGAATCATTTAATTGAACCTATTAATATAATTATTACACTAAGTGATCCTAAAATAGGTCAGGGTCTATAATCTACTAAATGATAAGGATGATTATGTTTTGACATAATTTACTTCACTAGAATATAAAGTTCTTAAAACTATAAAAACATAAGCTTGAATAATTGATACTGCTGATTCTAATGTTAATAATAAAAATTGAATTAAAATTAGAATTGAGATTAAATGAGTTTCTAAATATATTCTTATATTTCTTAATAATACTATTAATAAATGTCCTGCAATTATATTTGCAGTTAGTCGAACTGAAAGAGTAATTGCTCGAATTAAATTTCTTACAGATTCAATTAATACTATAAATGGTATTAAAACAGATGGAGTATTTTGAGGTACTAAATGTGTAAATATATGATTTGTTTGATTAATTCAACCATATATTATATATCTTAATCAAAGAGGTAAAGCTAATGTTAAAGTTAAACTTAAATGTCTAGTTCTTGTGAAAATATAAGGAAATAATCCTAAAAAATTATTAAAAATAATATAAATAAATAAAGATGAAAAAATAATTGTTCTTCCTTTATTATAATAAATTTTTAATAAAGGTGTTAATTCATTATGAATATTTAATAAAATTTTATTTCAAATTATATTTATTCGTGAAGAGATTAATCAAAATGATCTAGGAATAAATAAAATTCTTAATATTGATCTTATTCAATTTATTGATAAATTTAATGTTATACATATTGGGTCAAAAATAGAAAATAAATTTATTATCATTTTCAATTTATTGAATTTAATTTTTTATTATTAACTATTTTATTTTTAGTTAAATTTAAATTTGTAATAGAATAATAATTTATAATTAAAATAAAATAAAATAAAATTATAAAGTAAATATATTGATTTAATCATTCTATAGGAAATATTTGAGGAATAAAAGAATATTAGTAATATTCTAATAATTTTAATATGACATATTAATATTTTAAATTAAATTAATTCTTTTCATTAAGAGTATTCGTAACTATACTATAATATGATTTAAGAGATCAGTACTTTCTTTCAGTCACTTAATGAATTTATATATATATATATATATATATATATATATATATATAATTAATTAAAAATTATTAATTCATTTTAAAAAAAAATTTATAGGAATTCTTTCGATAACAATAGGTATAAATCTATGATTTGCTCCACAAATTTCTGAACATTGACCAAATATTAATCCTGGTCGTGTGATGTATAAAATAATTTGATTTAATCGTCCTGGAATAGCATCAATTTTTTTACCTAGAGCTGGTATTGCTCATGAGTGGATTACATCAGTTGAAGATACTAATATTCGTATTGTAGTATTAATAGGTAAAATTAAATTATTATCAACATCTAATAATCGAAATGAATTTAAATTTAATGTATTTGATGGTAATATATATGAGTCAAATTCAATATTTTTGAAGTCTGAATATTCATATCTTCAATATCATTGATGTCCAATTGACTTAATTGTTAATAAAGGAGTATTATGATTTTCTATTAAATATAATAAGTATATAGATGGTATTGCAACGAAAATTAATATTACTATTGGTAAAACTGTTCAAATAAATTCTAAATTTTGTTTATTTGTATTTATAAGTATTGGGTATCTATTAAATAATATTGAAATAATTAAGTAAAAAATTGATACTGTAATTGATACTAGGATGGTTATTGAATGATCATGAAAAAATATTAATTCTTCTATTACGGGTGAATTGCAATCTTGTATTCCAAAATTTATTCATGTTGTCATATTCTAAAAAAAGATAAAATCTTTATAAATGGATCTTAAGACCATTGCACTAATCTGCCATAATAGATTTACTTTTTTTTTAATAAATATAATATATAAAATTAAATTAATTAATTTTTAGTAATAGCTGGTAATTCATCAAATCTATGATCTGCAGGAGGTAAAAATTGATTTCATTCAATAAATGTATCTATATTTGATAAAAAAATAACTTGACGTTGTGAAATTATTCTTTCTCAAATAATAAAAATTAAATATAAAACTCTTACAAATGAAATAATTGAACCAATTGATGATATAATATTTCATATTATAAATGCATCAGGATAATCTCTATATCGTCGAGGTATTCCATTTAGACCTAAGAAATGTTGTGGAAAGAATGTTAAATTTACTCCAATAAATATAGTAAAGAATTGAATTTTTAATCATTTATTATTTAATGAAATTCCTGTAAATAATGGATATCAATAAATAAATCCTGCTATAATTCCATATACTGCTCCTATTGATAATACATAATGGAAATGAGCAACAACATAATATGTATCATGTAAAATAATATCAATTGATGAGTTTGCTAATATAATTCCTGTTAATCCTCCTCTAGTAAATAAGAATACAAATCCTAATGTTCATAGTATTGAAGGAGTAAATTTTACTAATGATCCATGTAATGTTGCAATTCATCTGAAAATTTTAATTCCTGTAGGGATAGCAATAACTATAGTTACTGATGTAAAATAAGCTCGTGTATCAATATCTATACCAATAGTAAATATATGATGAGCTCAAACTACAAAGCCTAGTATTCCAATTGCAGATATTGCATAAATTATTCTTAATGCTCCAAATGTTTCTTTTTTACCTGATTCTTGTGCAATAATATGTGAAATTACTCCAAATCCTGGTAAAATTAGAATATAAACTTCTGGGTGACCAAAAAATCAAAATAAATGTTGATATAAAATAGGATCTCCTCCTCCAGCAGGGTCAAAAAATGAAGTATTTAAATTACGATCAGTTAATAATATAGTAATTGCTCCTGCTAGTACGGGTAATGAAAGTAGTAATAAAATAGTAGTTAAAATTGTTGCTCAAACAAATAAGGATAATTGATCAAATTTTATGGTTTTGATTTTTATATTAATTGTTGTTGAAATAAAATTTACAGCTCCTAAAATAGATGAGATACCTGCTAAATGTAATGAAAAAATAGTTATATCAACTGATGCTCCTGCATGACCTAATCTTCTAGATAAGGGTGGGTATACTGTCCATCCTGTTCCACTACCTGAATTTACAATTCTTCTTGATAATAGTAAGATAATTGAAGGAGGTAATAATCAAAATCTTATGTTATTTAATCGTGGGAAAGCTATATCGGGAGCTCCTAATATTAAAGGAACGAGTCAATTTCCAAATCCTCCAATTATAATGGGTATAACTATAAAAAAAATTATTAAAAATGCATGAGATGTTACTACAACATTATAAATTTGATCATCTCCAATTAAAGAACCTGCTGTTCCTAATTCTGTTCGAATAATTATACTAAAAGATAAACCAATTATTCCTGATCAAAATCCAAAAATAAAATATAATGTTCCAATATTTTTATGATTAGTAGAAAATAATCATTTATTCAAAATTTGATAAAATGGCTGAATTTAGGCGATAAATTGTAAATTTATTTATGAAAAGTAATTTTTTCTTTTATCATAAAATTTTATAGTTAAATTAAATAACATTAAATTGCAAATTTAAAATTATAATTATTGAATTATTAAAATTTAAAAAAAATTATTTTATAATGTATGATGCATAAAGATTTTTGAATTCTTTAGAAATAGTTTAATTCTATTTAAAATAAAAAGAAAAAAATTTATATTTTTATAAGTGGGGTATGAACCCAATAGCTTAGTTAGCTTATCTTTTTAATTTAAGATTTAAAATTTAAGATATTTTATTTAAAGCTTTGAAAGGCTTTTGTTTATAATTAAACTTAAAATCTTAGTTTTGTGATAAAGGTATAATTATTAATATTGATAAAGTTAAATTTATTAATAAAATTATAAATATTATATTTTTATAATTTGATTTTTTTATTGTTCATTTATTAGTTATATTATTTAATATTATAATTGAAATTATAGGATTTAAATAATATGATAAAATAATTAATGAAAATAAAATAAATAGGATTCTTTCAAATAATAATTGATTATTAATTATTAAAATTAATACTTTAAATTTAGCAAAAAATCCTAATAAAGGAGGGATACCTCTTAATGATAAAAATATTATTAATGTATTAATTTTTAAAGGTATATTTTGATTATTATTTTTTATTAATTGATTTAAAAATTTGATATTAAGATTATTTAATATTATACAAATTATAAATAATGAAATTAAATAAATTAGGAAATATATAATAAAAATTGAAAAATTTATTATTAGTGAAATTAATAATCATGAAATATGATTAATTGATGAGTAAGTAATTAATAATTTTAGTGAAGTTTGGTTTAATCCTAAAATAGCCCCAATAATAGTAGATAAAATAATTGAATAATAAATTAAATTTCTAATTTTTGTTATTGAAATTATAATTATTGGATTAATTTTTTGTCAAGTTAATAAAATAAAACAATTTTTTCAATTTAATAAATTAATAATTTTAGGAGTTCATCAATGGAAAGGTGCTGCCCCTAATTTTATTAATAATCTAATTTGAATTATTATATTAATAAAATTTATTTTAAAAAAATTTATTTCTATTTTATATATTATAATTAAGAATAATAGTATACATGATCTTCTTGCTTGAATTATAAAATATGTTATTATAGAATTGGAAGATTTAAATAATTTATTTTTTATTATTATTAATGGAATAAAAGTTATTAGGTTAATTTCTATTCCTATTCATGCTCTAATTCAAGAAGTTGAAGTTGATGTAATAATAATTCTAAATATTAATATAATAAAAAATAATAAATTTAATTTAGATTGTTTTAAATGTTTTAAATTAAAAATTTTTATTAATGAAGGTAATAAAATTACATTTTTTATTCTATCAAAATAATCCTTTTTTTCAGGCACTTCATT